TTGACTATCCCCATTCCCTGATAAAATGATCTTATCAATATCCGTATAAATGCTCTTTCCCTCATGTTCAGCTATAGCGAGAACCCCTGAATCTAGGGCCGCTTGGCGTTCCAACCCGGTTCCCACAATGCATTTTTCGGACTGAGAAAGTGGAACTGCTTGACGTTGCATATTAGAACTCATTAAAGCTCGATTTGCATCGTTGTGCTCGATAAAAGGAATGAGGGAAGCTCCAACAGAAAAATATTGGAAGGGAAAAATACTTCGAAGATGAACCTGCTCCCACGCAATGGTCAGGAATTCTTGACGGTATCGAGCCGGAACAACTTGTTCTTCCGGAATACCTTGATTCAAGGCCAAGGAATTTCCTGTAGATACCATAAAGTATTCATCCCTACTTGGTGATAAAAAAAGCATCTGTACCCCTGTTGATCTCTCAGAAATTTTATAAAAAGGACTTTCTAGAGACCCCAAAAGACCGATTCTTGCATGAATTGCTAAGGATCCAATAAGTCCAACATTAATTCCTTCAGACGTGTCAATTGGGCAAATCCGGCCGTAGTGACTAGGGTGGATATCTCGTATCCGAAAACTAGCCGTTCGTCCCGTCAATCCTCCAGGGCCCAAATAACTCAATTTTCGTCCATGAACTATTTGTGTCAATGGATTAGTTCGATCCAAAACTTGAGATAATGGGTGTAATCCAAAAAACGAGTCATAAGTCGTTGTTAATGAAGTTGAAGTGACCAAATTTTGAGGGGTCGGTATTAATTTATGCCGAATTGCGCCACATATAGTTCCTCGAACCACATTTTCTAAACGAGCCAGAGCCACTCCAAATTGATCTTGTAAGAGATCTGCTACAGAGCGAATACGTTTATTTTTCAAATGATTCATATCATCAAGTGTGCCCACTCCAAATTTCATTCCAATCAAATGATCCGTAGCTACCAATATATCGCGCGGTAACAAAAACGTATTTTTTGGGGGTATATCAAGATTCAGTCGACGGTTCATATTTCGTCGACCAATCCTTCCTAATTCGCATTTTTGTTGAAAGAATTTTTTTTGTAATTCTTTATATAAAGATTCCGAAAATACCGAGTCCCCCCCTACACAAGCAAATTGTTGATAAAACGCCAAAATGGCATTTTCCTTTGACCCCAAAAATTTTTTATCTTTATCATTCAAGAAAGATAATAAAATTTCCGGGTAGCAAACATTATCCAAAATTTCTTTTAGATTCGAACCCATAGCTGATGATAAAACTAGAATAGATATTTTCTGTTTCCGACTCACACGAGCCCATATCCTTGCTTTTCTATCAATCTCTAATTCTGATCTTCCTCCCCAATCTGATATTATGGTGCCGGTATAGACCGAAATTCCGGTATGGTCCAATTCTGACCGGTAATAAATACCGGGGCTTTGCAATATTTGATTGATAACAATTCTGTATATTCCATTTACTATAAAAGTGCCCAGGGAGTTCATTAGAGGAATATTTCCAATCAAAATTTTTTGTTCTTGCATTTCCCTGCCGGCTTTCATAATTAATCCTGCAGATACGTATAATTCAGAAGAATATGTAAGTGATTTATACACAGCATCCTTTTCTTTTATCACGGGTTCTACCAATTGATATGTTTCTACAAATAATTGAAATTCAATTTCTTGATCTGGATCTTCAATTTTTGGAAACTTATAAAGCTCTTCCGGTAAGCCCTGATCAATGAACCTACAAAATCCTTCAAATTGTATCTGATTAAACCCGGGTATTGTAGACATCAGCTCATTTCCTTCTCGTAACATTTAAACCCAATTCCTCATTTGTTTAAAAAAACCAGTCTTGGATCATTATTGAAAAATAGCGATCAACCTAGCTTGGATGGAATTTATATTTACTAAATAACATAAAATTTTACACATACATTCGATATATATGGAATATAGGAAATACATATGAACGAAGGCAGAAATAAAATTTGCACCATATACAAGAAGTGGATAAAACAGTCTTTTTAAAAGAATTAATGCTATTTAATTAGATTTCTTTAATTCTCTACCATTATTATGATATTACTCCGATTTTTTTGGATACTAAATAAAAAGATCACAGGATTTGATCCCTTCACCGAGATCAGAATAATCAGCAACAATATATAATTTTAGTACTATTTCGTAGAATTCATAATATACGCTTTATAGCTTAGTAAATTAAATACGTGTCCTAATTTTTGTTATGGTTCCTGGGTTTACATATATGCACAATTGTTGTTATAATTGAAATTGAGAAAATGAAAAGAGAAAAAAGATTTTAGTGAAAATACACACTAATAATTATTAGTTACCATTTGACATTTTCTTATGTCATTAGGAAAACATGATTTGAAGTCAGAATGTAAGACTCGTTCATGAATTCTAAAATAGTTAATGGTTCCAATTTCTTATAACTTTTGTAACCGAGAGATTTGGTATGGATAAAAAAAATCTTTTTTTTAGGAATTTGATTCAAAACACAAATAAATAAAATAAAAAAAGGCCATTAATCCACCCCCAAAAGGCAATTTTTTCATCTATATAGAAGTTTGGCGGCATGGCCGAGTGGTAAGGCGGAGGACTGCAAATCCTTTATTCCCCAGTTCAAATCCGGGTGTCGCCTGATCAAAAAAATGCAACTAGAACTATCCTAATCTCTTAGGATCTTTTGATACGTACTTGATTCTAACTATCTAGTGGGCTGTCAATCTTTGTATCTAGAAAATCATAAGTAGTGGTGTAAAAAAGTCTCGATTCCTTTACACCCCTATATGGAGGCAATTTGGTCCGAGGTAATATCTTAACTAATTATTATTGTTGATTAAGAAATAGTCCGAAATTTTTTTTGACTCTGTACCATCGATTTCACTATTATTAGTAAACAATAATCGAATAATTCGTTCGTATTTAAAGAAATAGGGGACAAAATTCACATGGATATTCTAAGTCTCGCTTGGGCTGCTTTAATGGTAGTCTTTACGTTTTCTCTTTCACTTGTAGTATGGGGAAGAAGTGGACTCTAGAAATACTACTTAACTTAGCTAATGCTAATTGAGTTTTTAGTCGCAGAATCAACCCTTCTAAATTAAAAATAAATTATTTTTTAGATCATTTCGGAAAGTTTTTTTTAAGATTAAGATACTAATATTTATTTTTAAAAATGTTCATGTTATGCTTATTTTTTGAAAAAAATACGAAAAATCTAATACTAATAATAATAAATAGTATGGTAGAAAGATTTCTTTCTACCATAGTGCTATTATATTAATTAAATAGAATAAACGACTTATAATTATAGCCTTTTTTTTTTTCAGTTAAGAAACGAAATTGGAATACCTTTTTTCCATCTTTCAATCATTGCTAAAGAATGAAGAAGTCAAGTTTCAATCAAACTAATTTTTTTGGCTGACCGTTTTTACATAAATGATAAGTAGAAAAGCAGTCGGAACTAGAATGAAGAGCGCAGTAGCAATAAATGCAAGAATATTTACTTCCATAATTTCATTGTTTTTTTATTTTAGTTAGCAATAATTCGGGATTTAATCCCATAGAGATGATAAAACTGTCACCTGTAAATTCATAAATTCAATGGAATTTCTTCTATTTTGATGATATTGATTAATATCATTAATAACAATATATGAACTATCATATCACTTCGTCGTCGCAAATTGGAAGAGTATAACATAGGAGAATCTTTTATCCATACTTAATAACATAACAAAATATACAAAAATATATTGATTGTGATCTAATCAAGATATCATTCTTTTTTACCATATTTACCATAAACTCCAGTTTTCCTTGTTTGTCCAATAAATTATCTAACTAAGTCTCATCTCCCCGCTTTTCTCTTTATTTTACACTTCCCCCCAAAACAAAACCAAAAATAGATAAAAAACGGACATTATTATTATTTTTTTTATTTTCAATATGTGCTCTTTTGTTGATAGAACTTAAAGTCTAGCCTAAAAAAAGAATTACATTACTACGGGGTATCCTTGTTTTATCTTTTATTGGATCCGTCGGGACTGACGGGGCTCGAACCCGCAGCTTCCGCCTTGACAGGGCGGTGCTCTAACCAATTGAACTACAATCCCAAGCAACTAAGGTATATTGATTTTGACTTCGAGTTGTTGTAACAAAGAAGGGAGTTATAAGTGCTATAACAAAAGAACAAGGGGTTTTCTGTTTTTATTAAAATTATCCTATAGTATGAATATAGAGCAAACAAATAAAAAACAGAAAGATTGACTTTTTTATTACGCGTATCGAGAGGATAAATTAAATAGTTTCCTCTCATAGTACGTTAGATATTTTTTGGGCCGAGCTGGATTTGAACCAGCGTAGACATATTGCCAACGAATTTACAGTCCGTCCCCATTAACCGCTCGGGCATCGACCCAGGAAGAATCTTAGATTTATTGATTAGGCATCCATGATCAACTTCCTTTTCCTTTTTTAGTACCCTACCCCCAGGGGAAATCGAATCCCCGCTGCCTCCTTGAAAGAGAGATGTCCTGAACCGCTAGACGATGGGGGCATACGTACCCAACTGCTATCATACTATATTCATAGTATGAACAGTTTTTGAAATTGTCAATAGAATTGAATATATTTTATTCTTAGATTTTAGATTCAAGGGGGCTTTCCGTCTTATATGATTACATCCCATTTTTTGTCATTTCTTTTTGACTTCATTCAAATCATTCCATATTCAAAGAATCCATTCGAATTTTATTTTTTTATTATTATTTTATTATTATATTATTATTATATATTATTATTATAATAAATTTATAATAATAATAATATTATAAATAATAAATATATATAATTTATTTATAAGATTATTTATAAGATAAAATATAAAATATAAGATAAAAAGATAAAATTAACTTAGAATAGGAAATCAAAAGAATAGGTAATTCAAAGGATCCGTTCAAGACGTGCTTTAGCTA